GATACACTGTTGTCAATATCACTATGAATGTTGAAGATGAATCGTGAGAAAAGAATATAAAAAATACAATGGCAATGGCGAAAACAAAAAGAGTTAATTTATTAATTTAATGAAAATCCAAATAATGAGAATCCAAATTAAAATTCAATTTAATATAGTAAATAGAACTATATAAAATTGAATATAGAAATAATTAGATAAATAGAAAGAATTTCAAAATACTTGAACTAAATCTAAAAGTAAAAGGGCTTGTACTGGATGTGCACTACATATACAAATGGATCAAAAAAAAAGAGGTGTAGGTGAAAAAATAAATTAACGAAAAAAAAAAATCGGAAGAAACCTTGGGCTTATGCAATCAAGCAATATAAATCAAATACACAAGTTTAATCCCTTGTTTTGTTATTTGTTAATAGATTTCCAATGAAAAATCCCCCAGTTGCAAGTACTGTAACTTTTTTATATTTCTAGATCCAATTATCAATTCTCACTTGATCTTTTTTATATGCATCTTATATCAATAAAATTCTAGCAATAAAATCGATTTTAGTACTTATACGTATAGAACATGATATTCGATAGTAGCACCATTAAATAGGAATAATAAATAGGTATGAATAGAGAACCAAAAAAGAGGGGAAGAGTAAAGAAAAAGTTATAGAAAACTATATAGGAGTCATCTACACCCTCTTTTTTGGTTCTATTGTGCTTAATAGAATTTCGTTTGATTAAGACTAAGCTGCGTAAAAACCCCCGCCTTCTTTGAAATATCATGAACAGTTCCTGTAGGTTGAGCGCCCTTGTCAAGGAAATATAGAATAGCAGGAACGTTTAAATGGGTTTGATTATTTATCGGATCATAAAAACCCACTTTCCGAAGATCTCTTCCTTCTCTTCGGGATCGAACATCAATTGCAACGATTCGATAAACGGCTCATTGGGATAGATATAAATGAACAATACCCCCCCTAGAAACGTATAAGAGGTTTTCTCCTCATACGGCTCGCGAAAAAATGATTCGAAATTATTATATATCGAATTAGAATGTCAAATATCAAATAGATATATAAAATCATCAAATCAATTTACAGAGATTTAAGTCCTTCTTTTTTTTTTTTCTTCTTTTTCGAAAAAGAAGAAAAAAAGAGCATTCGTCCTCTCATAACTCAAGTTGGATAACTTTCAAATAGCCTAAAACAACAGCCTTAGGCATTTATTTCATTTTTTGAGCGGTCTCTAACCCCTTTGTTGTTTGTCTTCTTTCGAATCCATTTTTGGAGTCTCGATTCTGATCTAATTATATTCTGATCTAATTGTTGAGACAATTAAAAACGGTATTTCCTTGTTCCAGGATCCTTTATCTTTGCCTTGAATCATTGGGTTTAGACATTACTTCGGTGATCTTTAATCGTTTTAAAAAATGGCAGCAACAAACCCCTTTTTGTGATTTCTTTCTATGAAAAAATCATACGAACAATTGATTCCTGCATGATACACTTTTGATCGAAAGAGTTTTACCAATTCAAAAAGATTTTCCTTTTGCATTGAAAAATTGTTCGAATCGGATCCTTTCGATTTCGAGATCAAAAATATACTTACGAAGTTTGTTCCAACGTATTGATTGGTATTAACCCTAGACCCTTGCCCCTGAGAAATGAATAAATACTTTCTACTCGAGCTCCATCATGTACTATTTACATTACAACCCAACAAAAAACGAGGGTTGTAGTAGAACCGAACAAAGGATGTCGAGCCAAGAGCCCATTCATTCCTAGATAATATAAAATAGAAAATGGTGGATGGAAAAAAAATCCACAGCTGATCATGTCCTTCAAGTCGCACGTTGCTTTCTACCACATCGTTTCAAACGAAGTTTTACCATAACATTTCTCTAGTTTCGAACCAGTATGTAATTGATTCAATTATGGAATCATGAATAGTCATTGCTTCGGTCAATACACAGTACTTTTGACTTCTATATGAAATGAATAAGTAATTTAAGCCTCAGTTAGGAAGAAAAAGGCTCAGTAAGAATTCAATTTAACCCTCTATTTTATTGTATGACTGCAATAGTTTTTTTATTTATAAATAAAAAATAACACGAATAAAAAAAAAATTGGAATCTGCGTTGCATCTTCAAATGATTCGATAGAATAGATTCAACAATCTTACACGTCTTCGAGTCCCAAGGACCCGTAAAAAACATTCAAATTATTTAAAAAAATTTCCTACCCCGACATCACAATTTAAATACAGTTTTACTAAGGATTATATTTGATCATCATAAGAGAGATAAATCCATATCGAGGATTTACGTATCTATCAGATTAGACTGAACAATTTTCATTGGAAGGAATTATTGATATTCGATGTTAAATATTTAAGAGTAAGGTAAGGGCTCACAAATCCTTTTCAAAAAAAGCGAAAGAACGCTATCAATGAAATATAAGGATAGCAATCCATGCATATAAAGATTTCCTCAATTTATGCATAGTTTCTTTTGCTTGAACTTAAGGTTGACTACTCTTTCCCTAAAATTGAAAATGAAAATAAAGTAAATAAGATGGATGAATCATCCCCGTCTCAATTGTTATTACATAGATTGAAATTATTCATTAGAGACAAATACCAAATACCTAAAAATGAGGGTTAAAGAAAATCTATTAACCATTAAATATGGAACTTGATTATTTGGTAATGAAATTGGGACAGACATAGATATTCAAATTGATATCTTCCATCGCTCACTAACTCTTATCTACTCTCACTCTCAATTCATTCCGGGGGGATGATGAATCATAAATAAAAAAGGATCCTTTTTTCTGGGATGCTAGACTATTTTGTCTAAAATACAAAGCCAAAAAGATCCAGATTAAGTCATTAACTAGTCTTAAGAGACTTAATCCCATTGATTGAATTCAATCAGTAACAAGAATACCCTCTTGTTTAGAATTCATAAATAAAAGGAGAATAATTGGGCTGTCTTATTAAAAAAAGATAGGGAATATAGAGGCTTTTGCATTTCGATTTAGAATGTATCCTTGAAAAATCAACTAGATATGGCACGTAAGACTTTTCTAAACAACTAACTTAAATACGAAAGTGAAAGGGGGAGGCATAAACTAAAAGGCTCATCAGACTTTTTTTGACTTCAACCTCTTGGGATCTATGTTCCCATCTTACCTGGATCAAAAATGGATTCTGTTATGTTTTCGTATTATTCGAACTCGATTCAATTTGTGAAAAAAGATCAGATTCAGAGAAAATTTTTCAAAATTAGAAGCAAAAAGTCAATTTTATCAAAACAAAAATTAGACTCTTAAATAGTAAATAAAACGTTGCTCAAAAACAAAACGAGAATTTTGATTCTGATATCTGATATATATTAGAGTCCACTCTGGGACGGAAGGATTCGAACCTCCGAATAGCGGGACCAAAACCCGTTGCCTTACCACTTGGCCACGCCCCATTTGAATTTCTATTCAATACTAATAAACACTAATATTGATATTGGTTGTTCGTCAATTCCAGTGCAAATCCCTACGGAATAAATTCGATTCTTGTTTTATTTTAGTATTAGGGTTTTGACACGTGTAGTTGTCGAATTAAACTCAATTTATTGATCATTATATATAATTCAATTAAGATATTGTATGAAAGTATGATTTCTTCTATTCTCTTGTGAGAATAGAAGGATTTTTGTTTTGATTGGTTCGGTTCAAAGAAGTATTTTTTTGTCTACCTGACTTCCTTTTCTTCATTTTTACCTTCTATCAATAACATATTAATAACTCAATCAAAATACAACTATCTCCAATAAAAAAATGTTTGTTATGCTTAATATCTTTAGTTTGATTTATATCTGTTTTAATTCTGCCCTTTATTCCAGTAGTTTTTTATTCGCCAAATTGCCCGAGGCCTACGCTTTTTTGAATCCAATTGTAGATGTTATGCCAGTAATACCTCTTTTCTTTTTTCTCTTAGCCTTTGTTTGGCAAGCTGCTGTAAGTTTTCGATGAGATCTTTAATACTATCCTAGAAAAATTCATAATTTATTCGAGTTCGAGAAAAAAAAATTTACCAATTGATAAGATCAGATGAGTCTTACAATATGAATGAACCCTCAATTCAAACGGTGAAATTCTTGAGTAGCCACGATAAATTTGGATCCCGCGATTTCCCGATTCTTACTTTTTTTTTTCACTGAAACACCCTATATCGAGTCCACCACAATATCGAATTCTAAGTGTGTGAATTTCTGAAAACTCTTTTCGATTTCTAGATTCTAGAAATTAGAAAACCGTTTCATTTCTTGGTGTCAAACTAGGATCCATAGTTCATAGTATAAAAATAGAGAATCTATTTTCTTTTTCCCAGAAAAACAGATTTGGAGATTGTGTAATGCTTACTCTCAAACTCTTTGTTTACACCGTAGTGATATTCTTTGTTTCTCTCTTCATCTTCGGATTCCTATCTAATGATCCAGGACGTAATCCTGGACGTGAAGAATAAAAAATAAGAAGGTTTTCCTTGCTTTATTCGATTCTTAGAAATGCTCTTAGGATTTTTTTCTGTTCCACATCTTTAACTAGAACTATATCTTTAACTAGAACTTAAAAAAAAAAAACAAAAAAGTTCACTAAATTCAAATTTGAAAGATAACAAGCCATTGACGGAAACGGAAAGAGAGGGATTCGAACCCTCGGTACGAATAACTCGTACAACGGATTAGCAATCCGCCGCTTTAATCCACTCAGCCATCTCTCCTAATTGAAAAAAAGCCAATTACTATGTTACATTACACAAAAAAAAATAATGTTTAAAAAAAGCCCTTCTTTACTTTATTTATTATATTTATATAAATTTCTTATATAAATTATTAGATAGCTTATAGAGATTCGTTTTTGATTCTATTTTGTATTGTATTATATAGATAGATACAACTTTTATCAGCAATTCCATTTTTATAAAATTTAAATAAACGACTCGAAAAAGATATC